GAAGGCTAGGGGTTATAGTCGACGTTCAATTCAGTGCTTTGAACGTCTCTAATTCAAAACCGAACATGAAACTTTGGTTTCATTCGGCTCCTTTATGGAATATCAGTAAATTCGTATATTTAAGATGTGAACAAAATGAACAAAATTATACCCATAACACCTACGTCAGCTTTTTGTTTGAATACAAACAAAATGAATTGCTTTCTAGATGATCCTTCTAGAAGAAGGTCATTCTAACAATCTTTCTAGTTACTTCGTTCTCTATTTCTATTTGAGAAGATCCTAAGGAAAAGGATTTTGTTTCCACCGAGCTAAAACAATACGCCGATGTCTCTAGTAAACCAAAGTCATCGTTGAATAGCTATTTTGCTCCAAATTCTTTCTTTAGAAAGAAAAAATGGGAAGATTTAGTTACGATTCGAAATTGACTTTCTATCTTCTGCCATGGATCCTTTACTCATACTTATTCAATTGGAAGTTTTGGTCCAATTCAAAAATTATGTTTCGCAATTTCATAATCCAACTTTTCAATTTATAAGTGACTCATGGATACAAATCACGAGAATTCGTCTTTTTTTTTTCTCGAATTTCTCATTGAGAGGTAAAGGATTAAATCCTTTTAAGAAATAAAGTTTTTGGTCGGAATATTAACCGAAAGACCCTTTAACTATTAAAGGTTAATAGAACGAATCACACTTTTACCACTAAACTATACCCGCTACAATAGGATTATTGTATACAAATGGACCTTTTGTCGAACAAGATAGGATCATCAAAGAATCATCAATTGCACTTTTTTGCGGGGAGATCCTAATTTAATGAGATTCTGGAAAAAGGCTTCATTTAATTTAAATTAAATAACTAAAGTTTTCCCTTTTGCTAAAGAAGATAGATACGGATAAAAAAAAACAGTAAAATCATAACAGAAAAATGCATTGTGGAAGAATCGATAGTTTCTTTTTTAGTTGGGTAAAATAGAACAAGAAAAAGAATGTAAATAGTCTTTCTTCTTTTTTTTGTTGCTTGAATATAAAATATTCAATTAAATATATATATAAAAAAAAAAAAGTCTTTTTGTTTTCAAATCAGATAAATCATTATTTATCTAGAATTCGTTGAAACAAAAAAAAAAGAGCCCGGCTAGGTACTGACCGGGCCGGGCCGTGAGAATAAAGAAGGGCCTTTCGAACAAAATCAAGACAAAGGGGTCTTGCTTATTTTTTTTTAGTTCGATTGTTCGCGCGGTCGAGCCCATCTTTTAGATAAAGGAAATTCCCGATTTGTGGATCTATAATCTATATATATAATAGAATAGAGAAAGAACAAGGATTCCTTACATTATGTGTAATGTAGTAATTATCTTTTTCAGTTGGGAGAGATGGCTGAGTGGACTAAAGCGTCGGATTGCTAATCCGTTGTACGAATTATTCGTACCGAGGGTTCGAATCCCTCTCTTTCCGTTTCTGTTGATGAATCGATTTCGTTTTGTTTTTTAATTTTGAAAATCTTAGTGAAACGTGTAGAATAGATAAAATCCTAAGAAAATTTTAAAATTAACCAAAACAAAGGGAAACCCCCTGTATTTTATTCTTCACGTCCAGGATTTCGCCCTGGATCATTAGATAGGAATCCAAAGATAAAGAGAGACACAAAAAATATCACTACGGTATAAACGAAGAGTTTCAGAGTAAGCATTACACAATCTCCAAGATGGTTTTTTTGAAAAAAAAAAAGAGAATAGATCTTCTATTTTTCTACAACATATCCTAAATAAAAATAAATTCGGTTTTTTCTAAAAATCCATTGTCACAAATTCATTTGTTTTTCATTATTAGATATTCTATTGTGGGAGACCCTAATAGGGTTAGGGTCTTTCACTGGAAAGGGGGTCAAAAATGCGGAAATGGGGTAAGCCTGGGTTTTAGCGACTGTCCACGAATTTCAGTGTGTGAATCTAGGGTTCATACTCTAAAACTTATGTTATTTTTTCAATTGTTAGAATTTTTTTTATCGAGGAAATCGTACATTTTCTAGGATATTATTATTCAGGATCTCATCGAAAACTTACAGCAGCTTGCCAAACAAAGGCTAAGAGAAAAAAAAGCACAGGTATGACTGGCATAACATCTACGATTGGATTCAAAAAAGCGTAGGCTTCGGGCAATTTGCCGAAGAAAAAACTACTCGAATAAAGGGTAGAATTAATACTAATACAGATCAAACTAACGATATTAAGCATAACAGACATTTTGTTCTTGGAGATAATTGCATTTTGATTGCGTTTTTGATATAAGGAAAAAGAAAATAAGTAAGTTAGAAAAAAACCTTCTTTTTCTTTGAATCCACCCAACCAAAAATCCTCCAATTCTCAAAGGAGAATAGAAGAAATCATACTTTCATACAATATCTTAATTGAATTCTATGTAATGATCAACAAATTAAGTTGAATTCTATATCTATATATATCAAAATCCTAGTACCAATTGATTCATAGATATTTGGACTGGAATTGACAAACAAGCAATACCAATATTATTGTTTCTTAGTGCCGATTAGAAATGGAAATGGGGCGTGGCCAAGTGGTAAGGCAACGGGTTTTGGTCCCGCTATTCGGAGGTTCGAATCCTTCCGTCCCAGTGCAGTCCATTTTTATGCTCCATTATTCCCATAGAAAGAAATAGGGAAGTGGGTAGGAGTTAATCCATATTAATTTGAATATCTGTGTTTGCTCGAATTTCATTAACAAATGATCAAGTTCCATATTATATAGAAATATGTTATGCAGCTGATGTTTTTTCTTTGAATCTAATAGGTATTTCGTGTTTGACTCTAATGAAAAATTGGAAATCGATTTAATGATTGAGGCAGCGGTGATTTATCCTATCCCTTTGGATTCACTTTATCACTAGTCGATATTAATCAACCCTATATTCAAATTAAACCAAATCCATATCAATCATATAATATAATCATATAAAATGAGGAAATGTTTCGCTTATGCTTATATAGTACGTATCATTCTATTTCAATGACAAGAATTTTTTTTTTGTTTTTTGTGAAAAATATCTAAAAATATCTGTAATCCTTAAATTCTTTAAACTTTAATTCTAGATATTCTAGAATCTAGAATATCTAGAACAGTAACAATTGTTCAGTCTATCTGATAGATATGAACCCCCCTTTTTTTCTATTTTGATTTTCGTAATCAGATGATAAAGAATATAGATTCAAATCTGAACTTACATCATTTTTTTAGACATCTCATGAAAAAAATAGATTTCTTTCTTCTTTTCTTTGATTTATTTCAAATTTCTATTTGAAATTAAATCAGTGATGAGTCAATTCAAAAAGAAAGACCGATCTTCTTTTGATTGTCCACTTTTCTTCAAATTAAACAAGAATGCTGTAGAAATAGGAAACTTTTTCAATTTCAATTAAAAATATTTTTTTGATTATTCCTTGCACGTGGAATCTTTGAAAAAGTAGGAAATCATTTAATCTATCCTATTGAGTCACTTGAAGATGCAGATTCAAAAAGTTATTCGTTTCGCTATTTCTATTTTTTTCTCGGATCTATCTATTATTTATGTATGTTTATGTATGTTAAAAATGCTGTCTTGCTAAGACTTTTTCATAAAAACCGTTCTACATATATATTCATATATAGAAGAAAAGTCTAGATTAGAAAGTCTAGATTATGCTGTCTATGGACAGCTGAACCAGTGACTATTCATGATTCCACAATTGAATCAATTTCATACCGGTTCAAAATGAGAGGAATGTTATGGTAAAACTTCGTTTGAAACGATGTGGTAGAAAGCAACGTGCGACTTGAAAGACAGGATCCGCTGTGGATTTTTACATCCACCATTTTTGATTTGTCTAAGAATAGGGGTGCTCTCGGATCGACATTGTTTGTTCTGTTACACCCGAACCCTTCGTTTTTTGTTGGGTTGTAAATAGTCGATGATGGAGCTCGAATAGAAAGTATTAATTCATTTCTCGGGGGCAAGGATCTAGGGTTAATGACAATCAATTGGAGGAACAACTTCGTAAATATATCGAACATATATAGGAATCGAAAGGATCCAATTCGAGCAAGTTTCCAATTCAAAAGCAAAACTTGTTGAAATTGATTCAAATTTTTGATTCAAAGTGTATCGCGCGGGAATCGACTGTCCATAGGATTCTTTGATCGAAAGAAATCAAAAGGGGGTATGTTGCTGCCATTTTTTTTTGAAACGATTAAGAAGCACCGAAGTAATGTCTAAACCCAATGATTTAAAATAAGGAAAGGATCTAAGAACAAGGAAATACCCTTTAAATTGTCTCGATCGTCTCAATAACTGGATCGGGCTAAAGAATCGAAATAGAATTTGAAATGGTTTAAACGAGACAAACAAAGGGGAGTCAAGACTACTCAATAAATTAAATTGACTAAAGATTTTTCTTTTGAACTATTTGAGAATTATCCAACTTGAGTTATGAGTACGAATGTTTCTTTTTCATTTTCAGGAAGAAAAAAAAGACTGAAATCATAGTCTAATTTTTTTTATGGACCCATTTGTCATTTAATTTTTTAGAATTGCATATATAGACAAAATTCGAATCAAATCATTTTTTCGCGAGCCGTACGAGGAGAAACCTTCCTATACGGTTCTAGGGGAGGTATTGTTCATCTATATCTATCCCAATGAGCTATCTATCGAATCGTTGCAATTGATGTTCGATCCCGAAGAGAAGGAAAAGATCTTAGAAAGGTGGGTTTTTATGATCCAATGAAGAATAAAACTTATTTAAATGTTCCTCTTATTCTATATTTCCTTGAAAAGGGTGCTCAACCCACAGGAACTGTTCAGAATCTTTTAAATAAAGCGGAAGTTTTTAAGGAACTTCCGCCTAATCAACCTAATCAAATGAAATTCAATTAAAGAAATACCAGGGGGAGTAGCGACTTGTATATAACTTTGTCTAATTTTTTTTTCTACTTGCCCCCTTTTTATTTTTTTTCTGCCGTATTCATATTTATTTATCATAGTTTCCGCCGAATCTGATGGTCTAGATGGTCTAGAATGACCAAATTTCTGGATCTTATCAATATCCAATTTTGGCATTTCCTTTAATTGTTTGGTTTTCATTGGAACTCGACTAACCAACAAGAAGGAATCTACTTTGCTTATTCTACTTAGATTGATGAAATACATTAGCATTAGGGACTCAAAAATCCGATATTTTTTTTTTTTGAATTCTTCCTTTTTTATTCTTCCATTTATACTTTTTATATCTATGTATATTAGATATCTAGCGTCAATCCAAGACAATTTTGAATATTATTGTATTGCGTTGTGAAAGTGAAATTCTTTTAATTTCAAAAAGGATTTGAATGCAATTTCTTTTTTCTACTGTATTCTTTTCTCAACATTTATATTGACAACAGTGTATTGAACAAATATAATTCATCGTGATAAGCGAGCCGGGTCTATTTATTTTTGTCCCATCGTTTTGTTCCTTTCTCTTATTCAAATGGTGCTTTCTTTGATAAAAGAGGTTTGAAACAAAGCTACATAACATAAGAGATGATCTATCCATTTTGACAATTCTCTATCTTTTTTTTTTTCTTTTATCTGACAATTTCTTGTATTTTCGTCTAATCAATTCATTTTTATGTTTTGAATCCATTATCAAATCTGTTTTTTTAGAGTTGTTAACTCAAAGGTTTGATTAGCTTGTATAATATCTTTTCTCTTTGTTTAAATTCAATTAATTTTTATTTTATCTATACATCCTTTGTTGAAGTTTTGTTTAATCTACGTTTTCTTCGGGTTGCTAACTCAACGGTAGAGTACTCGGCTTTTAAGTGCGGCTAGAATCTTTTACACATTTGGATGAAGTGACCAATTCGTCCGTACCCTTGGTAAACTTTGGAAGACCGCGACTGATCCGGAAAGGGAATAAACGGAAAAAAGAGCATGTCGTATCAATGGAGAATTCTGAGGATATTTCATTCTTATCGAATTGGTACAAAACCTTGTTCGAATTCTTGGAACGGAACAAAAGAAAGTTGGGTCGAATTAATAAATGGATAGAAGCCCTGTGGCTTCAATTAATTATCAGAAAGAAAAAGCAACCAGCTTCTGTTCTTAATTTGAATAATTCCCCGATCTAACTAGACGTTAAAAATAAATTAGTGCCTGATACGGGAAGCACTTCTCCCTCCACGAGTGGATTCCATTTTTTTTTTAATGAATCCTAACTATTGACATTCTCCATTATGGAATGAAGATGTGTGTGTAAAAGAAGCAGTATATTGATAAAGAAAGTTTTTTCCGAAATCAAAAGAGCGATTAGGTTTAAAAAATAAAAGATTTCTAACCATCTTGTTATTCTATAACATAAACATAGACAGATTAAATGAAATGTATGGAAAAAGGAGAGGGTAGAGAATCTGTTGATAAGTTTACCTGTCCCCGAGGTATCCATTTTTACAGAATATCTTGTTTTGACTGTATCGCACTATGTATCATTTGATAACCCCCAAAATCTTCTACCTTTGATTCAAATCTAATTTCAAATGGAGGAAATCCAAAGATATTTACATCTAGAGAGATCTCAACAACATAACTTCCTATATCCACTTATCTTTCAGGAGTATATTTATGCATTTGCTCATAATCGTGCTTTGAGTAGATCTATTTTATCGGAAAATCTGGGTTATGACAAGAAATCCAGTTTACTAACCGTGAAACGGTTAATTACTCGAATGTATCAACAGAATCATTTTCTTATTTCTCCTAATGATTCTACCCAAAATCTATTTTGGGCGCGCAACCATAATTTCTATTCTCAAATCATATCCGAAGGGTTTGCTTTTATTGTCGAAATTCCATTTTCTTTACAATTCCTGTCTTGTCTAGAAGGGGAAACAAACAAGATAGTAAAATCTCAGAATTTACGATCAATTCATTCAATATTTCCCTTTTTAGAGGACAATTTTTCACATTTCAATTTTGTGTTAGATATAGTAATACCTCACCCTGTCCATGTGGAAATCTTGGTTCAAATCGTTCGCTATTGGGTAAAAGATGCTTCCTCCTTGCATTTATTACGAGTCTTTCTCAACGAATATTGTAATTGGAATAGTCTTATTACTCCAAAGAAAGCGAGTTCCTCTTTTTCAAAAAAAAATAAAAGATTATTCTTATTCTTATATAATTCTCATGTATGTGAATATGAATCTATTTTCGTCTTTCTACGTAACCAATCTTTTCATTTACGATCAACATCCTATGGAGTTCTTCTTGAACGAATCTATTTCTATATAAAAATAGAACGTCTTGTGAACGTCTTTGTCAAGATTAAGGATCTTCGGGCAAACCCGTGGTTGGTTAAGGAACCTTTCATGCATTATATTAGGTATCAAAGAAGATCCATTCTGGCTTCAAAAGGGACGTCTATTTTCACGAATAAATGGAAATTATATCTTGTCACTTTTTGGCAATG